AAATATTTGGCAAATATTAAAAAGAAGAAATGTCCGATTAATCTCTCAACTAGATTGTTTTATAAAAATTTTTCTCGAAAGAATATACATAGATATATTTTTATCTATTATTAATATTCTCGGACTCAATACACAACTTCTTCTTGAATCGATAAAAAAAATGACGGATAAACCCATTAATGAAGCAAATCAAGAAAGGCTTAATAGAAAAAATCAAAATACAATTCACTTTATTTCAACTCTAAAAAGATCAATTAATAGTATTAGAAATAGGACAAATTTACATAGTTTTTGTGACTTATCCTATTTGTCACAAGCATATGTATTTTACAAATTATCACAAACCCAAGTTAGTAACTTGTATAAATTAAGATCCGTTTTTCAATATCGCGGAATGTCTTTTTTTATTAAGGATGAAATAAAGGATTCCTTTGAAACACAAGGAATACTTCATTCTAAATTAAGTCATAAGAAACTTCCGAATTCTGAAATGAATGAATGGAAAAACTGGTTAAAGGGACATTATCAATACGATTTATCTCGTATTAAATGGTCTGGATTAATACCACAAAAGTGGAGAAATAGAGTGAATCTACGTTATCAAAATCAAAATTCCAAGTGGGATTCATATGAAAAAATTCAGTCAAAAAAAGGGGGGGATTCTTGGGATTCTGAAGTATATTACTTATTGAATCAAAAAGAGAATTTTCAAAAAAACTCTAGATATGATCTTTTATCGTATAAATCGATTAATTTGAATTATGAAAATAAGAGGGACTCGTCTATTTATAAATCAAGCTTTCAAGTACAATTAAATAAGAACGAAGATATTTCTTATAATTCCAACACACATAAACAGAATTTTTTTGATATATGGAGGAGTATCCCTATTAATAATTATGCCGATATTCGATATATGGAAAAAAATCCCGATAGAAAATATTTTGATTGGAAAATTATCAATTTTGATCTTAGACAAAAAGTCACTATTGAGTCCTGCATCAAAATCGATACCAAGAGTAATCAAAATACTAAGATTGATACTAAAAATTATCAAATAATTGATAAAAAAATTGATAAAAAGGGCCTTGTTTATCTTACGCTTCCGCAAAAGCTCCAAATCAATTTACCAAAGCCTCCAAAAGGTTTTTTGGATTGGATGGGAATGAATGAAGAAATACTAAATCGTCCCATCTCAACCCTGGGACTTTGGTTCTTCCCAGAATTTGTCCTACCTTATAATCTATATAAAATAAAACCATGGGTTATACCAAGCAAAGCCCTTCTTTTTAATTGGAATCTAAATGAAAATGCTCTTAGTGAAAAGAAAAGAAACCAAAAAGGGGAATGGGTTTCAAATAAAAAAATAAAGAATCGAAATCAAAAAGAAAAAGAATCTGTCGAAAGCAAAAGAGATCTTAGATCAAATGTACAAAAACAAGGGAATCCTGGGTCGGTTCCTTCAACAAACCACGAAAAGGATATGGAAGATCCTTATGCAAGAAAGGGGGTTAAAAAATACAAAAGTAATACAGGGGCAGAACTAGATTTATTCCTAAAACGTTATTTACTTTTTCAATTGAGATGGGGCGATGCTTTAAATCAAAGAATGATCAATAATATAAATATATACTGTCTCCTGCTTAGGCTGAAAAATCCACGAAAAATTACTATATCCTCGATTCAAAGAAGAGAAATGAGTTTGGATATAATGCTGATTCAGAAGAATTTTAGTCTTGCAGAATTGATCAAAAGGGGGGTCTTGATTATCGAACCCACGCGTCTGTCTGTAAAAAATGGTGGACAATTTATTATGTATCAAACCTTAGGGATTTCGTTGGTTCATAAGAGTAAGCACCAAACTAATCAAGGATATAGAGAACAACCCTATGTTGATAAGAATGATTTTGATTTGCTTGTTCCCGAAACCATTTTATCGCATAGACGTCGTAGAGAGTTGAGAATTCTAATTTCTTTCAGTTCAAAGAATAGGAATAAAAATCCAATATTTTGTACTGAGAACAACTGCAGTCAACCTTTGGATAAAGGGAACCCTCTTGATAAAGATAAGAATGAATTAATTAAATTCAAATTTTTTCTTTGGCCTAATTATCGATTAGAAGATTTAGCTTGTATGAATCGCTATTGGTTTGATACAAATAACGGGAGTCGTTTCAGTATGTTAAGGATACATCTGTATCCACGGTTGAAAGGTCGTTGATAGTCCATTTTTCCTATATAGGCTATACCCTACGGGGTATATGAAAGTAAAGAGATTCACACGCCCCGTCTTCCATGCCATTCTAATATATGATACGAAGACAAAACCGCTGAGGTATCAATTAGACCTACAAATCAATTAACAGAATCTTCTTCATTTTAGGTCTTAATTATGCCATGTAAAAAAGAACCCCTTCTTTCTTTTTCAGAATAAAATAAAATTCAAACCTGTAGGGATTAATATGAGTTGATAAAATTAGGAGTTCATAAAGAAATTCAGATTATAAAGAAATTCAGATTATTGTATATAACACATTAAAATTACTAGCATTATTATTACTCATCGGTAAAATCCATATCTGTAAAAGTGGAAGAGGGAAAATCTTTTATGGTAAAAAATGCATTCATTTCGGTTATTTCTGAAAAAGAAAGAAGGGGGTCGGTTGAATTTCAAGTATTCAGTTTTACCAATAAGATACGGAGACTTACTTCACATTTGGAAGTTCACAAAAAAGACTATTTATCTCAAAGAGGTTTGCGAAAAATTTTAGGAAAACGTCAACGGCTGTTGGCTTATTTGGCAAAAAAAAATAGAGTACGTTATAAAGAATTAATTGGTCAGTTGAGTATTCGAGAGACAAAAACTCGTTAATCGGAAGAATCGTTTTAAGTACTCTTCCTTTATTTTATTTTTGATTTGGTATTTGGATAAACTTCTTTTCACTTTCAGCAATTCATGGAAGAATGAATGGGTAAAAAACTTATGACTCTACCAGCTACGAGAAAAGACCTTATGATAGTCAATATGGGGCCTCACCACCCATCAATGCATGGTGTTCTTCGACTCATCGTTACTCTAGATGGTGAAGATGTTATTGACTGTGAACCTATATTAGGTTATTTACACAGGGGGATGGAGAAAATTGCGGAAAATCGAACAATTATACAATATTTGCCCTATGTAACACGTTGGGATTATTTAGCTACTATGTTCACAGAAGCAATAACTGTAAATGGGCCCGAACAATTAGGAAATATTCAAGTACCTAAAAGAGCTAGTTATATCAGAGTCATTATGCTGGAGTTGAGTCGTATAGCTTCCCATTTGTTATGGCTTGGCCCTTTTATGGCAGATATTGGTGCACAGACCCCCTTCTTCTATATTTTTCGAGAAAGGGAATTGATATATGACCTATTCGAAGCTGCTACTGGTATGCGAATGATGCATAATTATTTTCGTATCGGAGGAGTAGCCGCCGATCTACCTTATGGCTGGATAGATAAATGTTTGGATTTTTGTGATTACTTTTTAACGGGGGTTGCTGAATATAAAAAGCTTATTACACGGAATCCTATTTTTTTAGAACGAGTTGAAGGCGTGGGCATTATTCGCGGAGAAGAAGCACTAAATTGGGGTTTATCGGGACCAATGCTACGGGCTTCCGGAATCCAATGGGATCTTCGAAAAGTTGATCATTATGAGTGTTACGATGAATTTGATTGGGAAGTTCAATGGCAAAAAGAGGGGGATTCATTAGCTCGTTATTTAGTACGAATCGGCGAAATGACAGAATCCATAAAAATTATACAACAGGCTCTGGAAGGAATTCCAGGGGGGCCCTACGAGAATTTAGAAATACGACGTTTTGATAGAGTAAAAGATTCCGAATGGAATGATTTTGAATATCGATTTATTAGTAAAAAACCTTCTCCGACCTTTGAATTGGCGAAACAAGAACTTTATGTGAGAGTTGAAGCCCCAAAAGGGGAATTGGGTATTTTTCTGATAGGAGATCTGAGTGTTTTTCCTTGGAGATGGAAAATCCGCCCGCCGGGTTTTATCAATTTGCAAATTCTTCCTCAGTTAGTTAAAAGAATGAAATTGGCTGATATTATGACGATATTGGGTAGCATAGATATCATTATGGGAGAAGTTGATCGTTAAAAATGATAATTGATACACCGGAAATACAAGCTATCAATTCTTTTTCCAGATTAGAATCCTTAAAAGAGGTCTATGGGATTATATGGATACTTGTCCCGATTTTTACTCTTGTATTAGGAATCACAATAGGCGTACTCGTAATTGTTTGGTTAGAAAGAGAAATATCGGCAGGGATACAACAACGTATTGGACCTGAATACGCCGGTCCCTTAGGAATTCTGCAAGCTCTAGCAGATGGTACAAAACTACTTTTCAAAGAGAACCTTCTTCCATCTAGAGGAGATGGTCGTTTATTTAGTATCGGACCATCTGTCGCAGTCATATCGATTTTACTAAGTTATTCAGTGATTCCTTTTGGATATCGCCTTATTCTAGCCGATCTTGGTATTGGTGTTTTTTTATGGATCGCTATTTCAAGCATTGCTCCTGTTGGACTTCTTATGTCGGGATATGGATCAAATAATAAATATTCCTTTTTAGGTGGTCTACGCGCTGCTGCTCAATCAATTAGTTATGAAATACCATTAACTTTATGTGTATTATCAATATCTCTACGTGTGATTCGGTGACGTCTAATTAGGTGAAATGCAAAATTCTTCCTAGTTCAATTTCTGAGAAGAAGGTTAAATAAATATTTTTTTCATCTTTTTTAGTCATCGTTTGGGTTGATGAACTAAAGCAGATAGTTATATGAGTGAAAGAAAACGGCTTACAAATTTGCAGTAAAAAGATTAAGTCTCATTTCCTATGTACAAGAATTAATTAATTAATTAAAAGTAAATATAAACAGTAGAGACCGTTTACCCCAAGATTGGTTGCTTAGTTATCATCACTT